ATGAATCGAAATATCGCTGCTACGCCAAAACTCGGCGCAAAGAACCAACCAGATTGCCCCAGTGGATAAATAAGGAATACGGAAACAAAAACAGCGATTGGAGCAGAGAATGAAATTGCATTATAAGGCCGCAATTGAACAGACCGAGCAAGTTCAAATTGACGTAACATGAAACCTATTAGTGCAAAAGCCCCATGGAGAGCGACAAAAGTCCACAGACCGCCTAATTGACACCAACGAGTAAAATCCCCTTGCGCTTCCGGGCCCCATAGTAGCAACAAAGAGTGTGCTAAACTATTGGCAGGGGTGGAAACTGCCGCGGTTAAGAAATTACAACCTTCCAAATAGGAACTAGCCAATCCATGGGTATACCAAGAAGTTACAAAAGTTGTCCCTGTAAACCAACCCCCTAAAGCGAAATAAGCACAAGGAAAGAGCAATAGGCCGGACCATCCTACAAAAACGAAACGGTCCCTTCGTAACCAGTCGTCCATAATATCAAATAGATCATTTTCTTCTTTAGTAACTCTACCAAGGGCTATAGTCATAGTGATCCTCCTATTCAATTACTTCAACCATTTCCGAGCACCTCATATCACTTCCAAGGCATACGATAGTTTGATTATCTGTGGACGATTTCTTTCTCGTTCAATGCCCTTTTTCAAAGGTCTCGAAGATAGAAATTTTTTATTTTTATCTATGGGGTCACAACCGAGGTCGTGGTAAATCCATGAATTTGATTCGATTAGTTTTTCTTATACTATAGAAATAAACATTTGAATTCAGCATTATTCCATGACTCCTATTTCAAAGCCTATCTTTTAAGGAAAAATGAAAATAAAAGTAACCCCTCTTTTCCCACTCGCTCTCTATTGCATGGGTGGAAGAACAAAAATTGGATTCTGAAAAAAAAAAAAAGAAAGATATTGAAAAAAAAAATTGACTTTCGAAATCAATTTTTATGTGTAGCGGAAAGGAGTTGCGATTTCTTCTTATTCCTATAGAACATCTAGTAACAAGAATATGAAATCGTAAATAGCGAAAAATTCTTGCCTTGCGCGGTCTAAGTCTAAGGAAATACAAAAAATCCGCTTATACAATTTCATCTACATCGAATTTATATATCAGAATAGTGGATAGAGGCATCATTCAAGGAGTCAGGTCTACTTACTTTATCTTTCTTTCCAATTTTATGGTGGGTTTGATAAGAACCCTTTTTGTTTTGTTTATAAATAATCGAAAAAAGAGTTTTTTATTTTTTATATAACCTGCTTGTTTTATTATAACAAGTCCTATATGAAAATGCCCGCTGAAGAGAAAATCTATCTGATTGTTTCTCAGCCAATATCGAATTTTAGAAAGAAAAAACAAGAATTTTCTTCTTTTTTTTATTAACATTAAGAAAAAAGAATATAATTAAAATGGAATTGGCAATATAATTTTTATGGACTTTTGAAAGAAAAAGGAAGGATTTTTTGCAATCGTTATTTCTTGCCTCTGTCATATCACGGAAACCTTTCGATTTGGAACGGGGAGAGATGGCTGAGTGGACTAAAGCGGCGGATTGCTAATCCGTTGTACAATTTTTTTGTACCGAGGGTTCGAATCCCTCTCTTTCCGCCCCCTCGGATCATTTGGGACTTTCGAATTGGAAGGAATTCTGACCCCCGGATTTTCTCATAGATAAATGTACGAAACAAATCCAATTTGTAAGAAAAAATTCCAAAAAAATTTGGATTTTTACTCCTCACGCCCAGGATTACGTCCTGGGTCATTAGATAAGAATCCAAAGATAAAGAGGGAAACAAAGAATATCACTACTGTATAAACAAAAAGTTTGAGAGTAAGCATTACATAATCTCCAAGATTTTTTTTTAAGGAATAGATTACCCGTTTTTCCTTACCACACAGATCCACTAGGATGGGTTTTGTTTATTTTTACACCTAAAAATGCAAAAATCAATTCTTGAAAAAAATTGCAAGAATTGATTTATAATAAGCACTCTTATCAATATCAAAAATTAGGTTAGGTATTGTGTGGGTACCTAAAGGTACCTGCTCAACGTAGGTGCAGGGGGTGGGGTAGAAAGGCGGATCCCAATTTATTGCTGCAGCTATACATTCAATGTAGAAGAATTAGAATTTTAGAATCGAAGGTTCATAATATAAGACTTCTCGGCTTTTATTCATTTTTAGAATTTTTTTGGAATGAATACATCATTCAATTTGGCAGACAGAACAGAGTAGTAAAGATTTCATCGAAAACTTACAGCAGCTTGCCAAACAAAGGCTAATAGAAAAAAGAGTATAGGTATGACAGGCATAAAATCCACGATTGGGTTGAAAATGGCATAAGCTTCGGGCAATTTGGCGAAGAAAAAACTAGTCGGATAAAGAACAGAATTAAAACAGATACAGGTTAAACTAAGTATATTAGGCATAACAAGCATTTCGTTCTTGTAGAGTAGATAATTGGATTTTGATTGAGTTATTTTTCTAAGGGAAAAAAGAAAAGGCGGGTTCAAAATCCTTTTTTCTTCGGACTTTCCCAAACGCAAAATACCTCCTTGTATTCGCACTCTCAAATGAGAATGGAAGAAATTCGACTTTCATATAATATCTTAATAGAATTCCATGTAATGATCAATGCATTTTTTGGATTCTATATTATCCGCATGTCTAGAATCCTAGCAAGAGAGTATCCCTCATTTTTTATGTAATTGAAGTGGGATTGACGAATAACAAATAAACATAATAGTGTTTATTAGTGTCGCATAAAACCAGAAATGGGGCGTGGCCAAGTGGTAAGGCAGCGGGTTTTGGTCCCGTTACTCGGAGGTTCGAATCCTTCCGTCCCAGATTTTTTCTGATGAAACGAAAGATGAAATCATATTGTACCCCACACGAGACAAAAGAAAGTTTATTAAAGAGAATAATTATCTCTTATGAACTCTTAGATTAGATGCATTTCTAAGCATTCTTTTTCTTTCTCAGAAAACATAATCAAGTGTCAAGTCCAGTCAAATTGAATATCTTTATTTTCATGAAAAATTGGGTCTATCAGTCACATTCAGGATATGCCCCTACTACTACTCATTACTCATATGTGTTTTGAAATTCGAACTTCTTAGATAAACTTTATGCTCCATATCCATGAAGGGGGAATTCTTACATGATACATTTGACATCTAATGTGAAAGAAAAGAAGGACCCCCTATTTATTTTTCCCGAACTAAAGAACTAAAGTAAGTAAATAAAAAGAAAATAAAGGGGGTATCCTAATTCTATATTTCATGGCCAGATTAAAGAATAGGAAGTTTTTAGTTTCAGCACAGGTCTTAAAACTTTTGACCAAGATCGGCTTGCGAAAAAAGAAAAAGGGTTTCTATTCTATGGATAGGAACTCCATTTTTGTATTTTAGATATTATCTGATTTGCAAATATCCATTTCTAAATCAATGGAATGTGAGGATTAGAGAGAAATTCATATATTCTGTCTACTCGGCTTTCGAATTAATTGAAAAAATTTTAAACTTGACGTAAAACACTGTATAAAAAATGAGACCTATCCCTTTATGATAGAGATAGATTTTTGTTGTATTATATTATTAGTAAAAAGGGCCCCTCTTTGGTTAAGCGAAAACCATCTCGATCTGCGATTCTTTAAATATCCAGAATGATCCATTCTGGTAAGGATAAGGTAAGAACTGTTCGTTGGATAGAATGGATTCCAAAAATCATACTTCTCCTGATTTTTGATTTGGAGTTGCTTCTTTTAGGTAAAAGAAAGAATACTATAAGTAAAAGCAAAGGCCTTAATTTGACTTTACACGAAATGTGTTTTTTTTTTTACTTCATTTTTTTCCCTCTTTTGGTATTCGAGTCGAAGAAGTACGAGAATTCTATAACTACCAAAAAACTTTCAATCTTTTCATTGGAATAGTTTATTTAGTTAATAGTTTTTGTTATGGAAAAATATATTGCTAATCTAATTCTAATATAGTAATTAAATTAATTAAACTTTTTTTGAGGTTGATAGTTTATTTGTTGGAGAAGAGTCGATCCTTCGCTTCTCATTTCAGGATTGACCATCTCGAGTCCTCTGTTGAGGATGGAAATTCAATAAAAAATAAGTCTTAAGCAAACTTGTTTATTCGTCTTTTTCGAACTATGTTTCCTTTCCTTCATATGATAGAATATGGGTTTAAATAAATTGGATCTTTGCGGAGTCTTCCCCGATAAATACTTATTTCTTTTATCCATATTTCTCCATAGATAGCAAGTTTGAATTAGTATACAAAAAACTAAACTAAACCAATGACTATTCATGATCCCATCCATATTGGATCAATTCCCTATACCACTTTGCAATGAAATTAGAGGAATGTTTGTTATGGTAAAACTTCGTTTAAAACGATGTGGTAGAAAGCAACGTGCGACTTGAAGGACATGATCGATTGTGGATTTTGTTATCCATCATTTTCCATAGTAATGAAAATGCTCTTGGCTCGACATAGTCTGTTCTATTCGTCCCGAACCAAATTTGCGCTGGGTTGTTTGTAAGTAAATAGTACACGATGGAGCTCGAGAGGACAGAATTGATTTTTTATCAAGGGAAAGAATCTAGGGTTAGTGAAAACTAATAAATTAGGCCAACTTTGTCAGTCTATCCTTAATATAGAAATCAAAAGGTTAAAATAAGAAGAAAGTCCAATTTTGGAAGATTGGAAAAACTCTTTCAATTAAAAGTTTATCAGAATCAATCGCCCATATTCGATTTCTATAGAAGAGGGAAATGCTTTATCGAAGGAAATAAGAAAAAAAGGGTATGTTGCTACTCTTTTGAAAGAAAAAAGAATAGGAATTCCCGAAGTAATGTCTAAACCCAAGGATTTCACAAATCAAAGATAAAGAATTCCGGAACAAGTAAACGCGATTTTCAATTGTCTCAACAATAGAATTGGATCAGAATAAGGAATAAAAGTCAATTCGTTCGAGATGAGACAAAGAAAAGAGTTTAGAGACGACTCAAAAAATTTGGAAGGATTTTTCCTTTTAAGTCTGTCAGTCAAAATTAACCAACTTGAGTCATGAGTATAAATGAAATTTGTTTTTTCTGTAAGGAAATTAATGCAAGTCATAGTCTAATTTCTATCTACTTGTATTATAGACAGAAATTCGAATCTTTTTCTCGAGCCGTATGAGGAGAAAACCTCCTATACGTTTCTAGGGGGGGCATTGTTTAGCTACATCTATCCCAATAAGCTGTCTATCGAATCGTTGCAATTGATGTTCGATCTCGAAGAGAAGGAAGAGATCTTCGAAAAGTAGGTTTTTATGATCCGATAAAGAATCAAACTTGTTTAAATGTTCCAGCTATTCTCTATTTCCTTGAAAAGGGTGCTCAACCTACAAGAACTGTTTATGATATTTTAAGGAAGGCAGAATTCTTTAAAGAAAAAGAAGGAACTTTGAGTTAATTGAAGAACTAAATGAATAAAAAAGTAGGAGAGGATCACTAGTATCCCTCGTTGTCTAATTATTTAGACACAATTTGCCTCTTTCTTAGTCCTATTTTTGACTGGATTTATGTCGTGCCAATCCAACATAAGCCCTTATTTTATTTACTTTTTCTATCTAATTTGTTTTCTTACCATTGTATTTCCATTGACAAAGGTCTATTGAACAAATAGAATTTGTAGATAGATAGGTCTCTTTATCCTCACTCCATATTAGGTTTTTCTGTCTACACTTCGCTCAAATGATAAGGTTGTCCCTCTTGCATGTACTCTCATACAAGATTTATTTATATAAAGAAATATAAATTGCTAAAAAAATGACAATTTTGCTATCGTGATTGGGGCCGCTCCTTTTTTAACCTTAGTGAAATTTAGCCGGACCTGTTCATTTTGGCATTTGAGTGTTTTTAATGGGCGATAAAATCTTTCTTTTAATGTTTTGCTAGTTCAATGTTTTGACAGGAGCGTGCGGTGTAATTCCATTGATTTTTGGGTTTCGATCGTATCTAAGATCCTATTTTATCTGGGTTGCTAACTCAATGGTAGAGTACTCGGCTTTTAAGTGCGACTATGATCTTTTACACATTTGGATGAAGCAACAAATTCGTCCAGACTCTTGGTAGAGTCTAGAAGACCACGACTGATCCTCAAGGGTAATGAATGGAAAAAATAGCATGTCGTAATAAAATCAATTTCTTATTTTTGATTTTTGGAATGGAATAAAAAATTCCTATTTTCTGGGTCTAGTGAATAAATGGATAGAGCCTGGCTCCAATTCTGGTAAAATAAAAAGCAACGAGCTTAACTTCTTAATTGAAATGATTCCCCGATCTAATTAGACGTTAAAAATAGATTAGTGCCTGATGCGGGGAAAGGTTGGGTTTTCCTATGAACGGACCCTTGATTTTTTCTTTTTTTTTTTTTTTAGAAATCCTAATTATTCTTGATTATAGATTGAAAAGGGATGTTATGGATTGAATGTGTAAAAGAAGCAGTATATTGATAAAGAGACTGGATTCCAAAGTCAAAAGAGCGATTGGCCTGCAAAAATAAAAGATTTGTTCTCTTTTGTAATTAGAACAAACATAAACTAATTGGATAGAAAAGGAAAAGATCTGTGGATTAGATTCCTTTTCTTTCCAGGGTTTGTATTAAAAAATGCAACACCCTGTTTTGACCATATTGCACTATGTATCATCATTTGAGAAACCGAGAAATGCTTCTTCTTTCTGATTCAAGTAGAAATACAAATGGAAAAATTGGAAGGGTATTCAGAAAAACAGAAATCTCGTCAACAATACTTCGTTTACCCACTTCTCTTTCAGGAGTATATTTATGCATTTGCCCATGATTATGGATTAAAAGGTTCCGAACCTGTGGAAATTGTTAGTTGTAATAACAAGAAATTTAGTTCACTACTTGTGAAACGTTTAATTATTCGAATGTATCAGCAGAAATTTTGGATTAACTCGGTTAATCATCCTAACCAAGATCGATTGTTGGATTACAACAATTTTTTTTATTCTGAGTTTTATTCTCAGATTCTATCTGAGGGGTTTGCGATCGTTGTAGAAATCCCATTCTCGCTACGAGAATTATCTTGTCCGAAAGAAAAAGAAACACCAAAGTTTCAGAATTTACGATCTATTCATTCAATATTTCCCTTTTTAGAAGACAAATTTTTGCATTTACATTATCTATCACATATAGAAATACCCTATCCTATCCATTTTGAAATCTTGGTTCAACTCCTTCAATACCGGATCAAAGATGTTCCATCTTTGCATTTATTGCGATTCTTTCTCAACTACTATTCGAATTGGAATAGTCTTATTACTTCAATGAAATCGATTTTTCTTTTGAAAAAAGAAAATAAAAGACTATTTCGATTCCTATATAACTCTTATGTATCAGAATATGAATTTTTCTTGTTGTTTCTTCGTAAACAATCTTCTTGCTTACCATTAACATCTTCTGGAAC